AAGGTCATGAAAAACATTTCGATTTATTTATCTCTTATTTTACATATAATGGATTTGCCCGGACCAATACATGATTTTCTTTTAGTCTTTCTGGGATCGGGTCTTATACTAGGAGCTATCGGTGTGGTATTATTTACCAACCCTATTTATTCTGCTTTTTCATTGGGACTGGTTCTTGTTTGTATATCATTATTCTATATTCTATTAAACTCCTATTTTGTAGCTGCCGCACAACTTCTTATTTACGTGGGAGCTATAAATGTTTTAATTGTATTTGCTGTGATGTTCATGAATGGTTCAGAATCTTACAAAGATTTTAATCTTTGGACTGTTGGGGATGGGATTACTTTTCCTGTTTGTACAAGTATTTTTTTTTTACTAATGGTTACTATTACAGATACGTCATGGTACGGGATTGTTTGGACTACAAGATCAAACCAGATTATAGAGCAAGATTTAATAAGTAATAGTCAACAAATTGGAATTCATTTATCAACAGATTTTTTTCTTCCATTTGAATTCATTTCAATAATTCTTTTAGTCGCTTTGATAGGCGCAATTGCTGTAGCGCGGCAGTAATAAATCTCTAGAATTATTAACAGTAACAAAAATTCAACTCTGTTCTGTGTTATTACATTTTTTTTATCTTCAATTTAAAAATTGAATTTTAAATTGGTTATGTTTAAAACTCAAAACAAAAATTCTTTTTTTGAATCTATTACTAATACAAGATATTCCTTTGTTCCGGACTTTCTATTCTAATCAATTGAATCTGTTGAATTATTCAGTTCATATTGAAATGAATCAAAATTGATAAGGAGTTAGTCAATGATGCTCGAGCATGTCCTTGTTTTGAGTGCTTATTTATTTTCTATCGGTATCTATGGATTGATAACAAGCCGAAATATGGTTAGAGCCCTTATGTGTCTTGAACTTATACTGAATGCGGTTAATATAAATTTTGTAACATTTTCTGATTTTTTTGATAGCCGGCAATTAAAAGGAAATATTTTCTCAATTTTTGTTATAGCTATTGCCGCCGCTGAAGCAGCTATTGGACCGGCTATTGTTTCGTCAATTTATCGTAACAGAAAATCAACTCGTATCAATCAATCGAATTTGTTGAATAAGTAGTATTAACCATAGAAACTAGAATATTCATAAATTAGAATTAATATGACCGTACATTTAATGTAATCCATATTTTCGAAACCGTAAGAAATCAAAGTATCTTGGCTCTATCGCACGAGTCGATCCAGAAGTAGATTGCTTAAAAATTTCTGATAAATTATTGATTCATCTGGTGTCTAAATATATGATTCATTTATAAGGTGACTAGATCGAAAATTTCTGACGTTCAAAAATTTATAGATCCAATGTCACATTCAGTAAAGATTTATGATACGTGTATAGGTTGTACTCAATGTGTGCGAGCCTGCCCAACCGATGTATTGGAAATGATACCTTGGGACGGATGTAAAGCTAAGCAAATCGCTTCTGCTCCAAGAACAGAGGACTGTGTTGGTTGTAAGAGATGTGAATCCGCTTGTCCAACGGATTTCTTGAGTGTTCGCGTTTATTTATGGCATGAAACAACTCGAAGTATGGGTCTAGCTTATTAATAGGTTGCAGAAACCCTACTCGAATACATTTGATTTTTTTACCTTTACCGACAAAAACCCGCGCTCGAAATAAATTTATTTCGAGCACGGGTTTTTCTGGTCCAAGTTTATTTTGTTTTTACTATGAATAATTTTCCTTGGTTAACGCTAGTTGTAGTTTTCCCAATATCCGCGGGTTCCTTAATTTTCTTTCTTCCTCATAGAGGAAATAAGGTAATAAGGTGGTATACTTTATGTATATGCATAATGGAGCTCCTTCTAACAACCTATGCATTCGGTTATCGTTTCCAATTGGATGATCCGTTAATGCAACTAACGGAGAATTATAAATGGATCAATTTTTTTGATTTTTACTGGAGATTGGGAATAGATGGAATTTCTATAGGACCCATTTTACTGACAGGATTTATCACAACTTTAGCGGCTTTAGCGGCTTGGCCCGTTACTCGAGATTCCCGACTATTTCATTTCCTAATGTTAGCAATGTATAGCGGTCAAATAGGACCATTTTCTTCTCAAGACCTTTTACTTTTTTTCATCATGTGGGAGTTAGAATTAATTCCCGTTTATCTGCTTCTATCCATGTGGGGGGGAAAGAAACGTTTGTATTCCGCTACAAAATTTATTTTGTACACTGCTGGAGGTTCTGTTTTTTTATTAATAGGAGTTCTAGGTATTGGTTTATATGGCTCCAATGAACCGACATTAAATTTTGAAACATCAGCTAATCAATCGTATCCCGTAGCCCTGGAAATACTATTCTATATTGGATTTTTTATTGCTTTTGCTGTCAAATCACCGATCATACCCTTACACACATGGTTACCAGACACTCATGGAGAGGCGCATTATAGTACTTGTATGCTTTTAGCCGGAATCTTATTAAAAATGGGGGCGTATGGGCTGGTTCGGATCAATATGGAGTTATTACCCCACGCCCATTCGATATTTTCTCCATGGTTGATGATAGTAGGCACAATTCAAATTATCTATGCAGCTTTAACATCTCCTGGTCAGCGTAATTTAAAAAAGAGAATAGCCTATTCCTCTGTATCGCATATGGGTTTCATAATTATAGGAATTGGTTCTATAAGTGATACAGGGCTCAATGGAGCCATTTTACAAATAATTTCGCACGGATTTATTGGCGCTGCGCTTTTTTTCTTGGCTGGAACGAGTTATGATAGAATACGACTTGTTTATCTCGACGAAATGGGCGGAATGGCTATCGCAATTCCAAAAATATTCACGACTTTCAGTATCTTATCAATGGCTTCGCTTGCATTACCGGGCATGAGCGGTTTTGTTGCCGAATTGATAGTTTTTTTTGGAATACTTACTAGCCAAAAATATCTTTTAATCACAAAAATATTAATAACTTTTGTAATGACAATTGGAATGATATTAACTCCTATTTATTCATTATCTATGTTACGTCAGATGTTCTATGGATACAAGCTTTTTAATGCCCAAAACTCTTATTTTTTTGATTCCGGACCGCGAGAGTTATTTATTTCGATTGCTCTCCTTTTACCTGTAATAGGTATTGGTATTTATCCCGATTTCGTTTTCTCATTATCAGTTGACAAGGTCGAAGCTATTATATCCATTTTTTTTTAGATAGTTTTTGTCAATAACCCCCCCCCAAAAAAAAAATCCGATGATTTTTGAAATTGTTCATTGTACAAAAAAAGTATTTTTCGGCTTTTAAGTTAAATAAAAAAAAAAAATTGGAATTCTATTATAACTATATAACCAGATATTTTTGACATTTTTGAGAACCATTTGAATCATTTCATTTCCATTACTTGATTCAAATGGTTCTTGGTGGTTTACATGTGGGTTTCATATATATACGTATATTACCCTAGGCTTCTAGTTGTCAAGTACTTTATTCAATATTCAATTAGATGGTAATGTAAATGAACCATAACTATGCAACCCTATTCCTAATAGATTAACCCCAAAATAGCATATCCAAATTATAAGAAAGCCCATTGAGGCCACAATTGCAGAATTTACACTTTCAAAATTTTTATTTGTTCGAATATGTAAATAAATAGCAAATATGATCCAAGTAATAAATGCCCAAGTCTCTTTTGGGTCCCAATTCCAATAGGATCCCCACGCTTCATTAGCCCATACTGCTCCCGAAAGAATGCCTATGGTTAAAAGGATAAACCCTAAACTAATAATACGATAACTCCACCGATCCAATTGTTTAATTAATTGATATCTGTAATAATTCTGAGAATAAATCAAAGAAGTATTTTGTAACATATTGTTTCTTTCATTCACGTATTGAATCTCACCAAAGGAAAACGATTCAATTAATAAATTATTGCTTTTACTAAAAATCCTTATGAATTTTCGAAATGTAATGACTAGAAGAGCTAGTGATAATAATGATCCACACAAAAGAGCTGCATAGCCTAATACCATCATACTTACGTGCATCATTAACCAATGGGATTGGAGAGCCGGTACTAATATTGCGGATTGATGCATTTCAGTTAAAAGACCTGAAGTAGCGAAACCCTGGGTAAAAATAACACTTGGCGCTGTTATTGCGCTAAAATGGGTTTTCTGTTTTTTAAAATACGGAATCATATGAATAATGGAAAAACCCCACGAAAGAAAAATTAATGATTCATATAAATCACTTAATGGTAAATGCCCCAACAAAATCCAACGAGTAACTAATAATCCTGTTATGCAGAAAAAAGCAGCTATCATCCCCTTTTCGGATGAATCATATAGTCCTACGATTTCATCGACGAATAAAGTTATCAAATGAATTGTAATTACAATTAAAATGATCGAAAAGGATATATGAGTTAATATATGCTCTAAAGTTGAAAATATCATAAAATTTTTTAAAAAGGGCCTCAATTATAGGAATTGAAATAGGGAATTGAATTCATTATAGGGCTTACTCTTTTAGAAAAAGCCATGCCGCCACTCGGACTCGAACCGAGATGCTCTAGCACTGCTTCCTAAGAGCAGCGTGTCTACCGATTTCACCATAGCGGCTTATTCGAAATCATAATAACCTATTTTTAGTCAATCGTCGAGATTCAGGGGGTTAATTCAATATTTTTTTTGAAACATTAAAATTGATGACTAAAAATTTGTTTCAAAATTAGGCATTTAATCTAAAGGGTTTCGTTAATAATATTAATTGTTGTTATAATCTTATCATTTTGTTTAGTATTTATTTTAGGGTATCCATTTTTAAACTTAACTAACAACGGGGTTTTTCGTTTCGTAGTTTATTACTTTATGTTATGGTCTCCTGAAAATAAAACGGAACATTTGTAACTACATAATTTTGACTTCAATCCATGGATAGAACTAAAAAGAAATTTAGTATCGAATCAAGTCGATGGGGAGGGTAAGAATCCCCATCGTGAAAAACATAAAACATACCAAAACAAAAGGTGAACCATTGTGCTTGCGTTTATTCTTTTTTCAAACAAAAGAATACCATTCATTTTTTGAATTCAGTAGAAAACCGAATTCTTATTTTTCCTAAAAAATAACAAAGTAAAACGAATTCCATTTTATATTGTTATTGAGCAGGTTAAAATATTAGAGAATGGAGATAATTTTTTTTTTAATAAAAAAAACTTATAAATAAATTATAACAAAAGTTTAGACTATTTTTTGAATTAGACCGATTGACATTATTTAGTCTATTGGTTGATTATTTATTTGTCACACAAAAAAAACTTTTTGAGCTACCGGTAGAAAGAGATTTTGCTAACGAAAAAGCTTTTAATGCTGCCCAATACCCTTTCCTTTTCCAAATATTTTTACGAATACGTTTTTTTGAACTCGAGGTGCGCTTTTTTGGAACTGCCATTTAAAAATGATAATTGGTTCATAAGTTGGATGTGAAAGACATTTATTGTTCAAAATCAATTGTTCTTTACTATATCTCTATCTCTAGCTAGCTATTTTCTAAATTCCCCAAGGCGTATGGAAAAATTGTCTAAAATATTACTAAGAACAATAAGATCTACTATGCCAAAGCGAATAGATTGAAGTGAAGTTGATAAAAAATACCAAAAAATGGGGGCGATTCTTTGCTTTCTATTTTTGCCATGTTACAGTCTTAGATGTAATAAAATACATTGAAAGGTTTAAAAATTCAGTCCCTCTCCTTCTAAAAAAAACTGTAATAATTTTTCTTTTTCTATTATATTAATTTCTATTATATTAATAAAATTGGTCAAGTTCGAAGAAAGAGTACACTTAATTGAAATTTTCAAACTCGAATGAGCATAAGCCTCGTAGTTACTTGAATATACAAAATATTTTCAAAAAACCATTTTTTTGCCCCTCCGTTTTTATTTTCTATAAAAAAAAGGTGTGGAGCATTTCCTACAAATAGTTTTTATTACAATTGTAATGGAAGACAATCAATTTGTTCTAAAAAAATTCGTTAATGATTGAGAATAACCAGATAAAACTGCAATAAATAATAAATAGATTTTGCTTTATGGCAAATAGGTTTTATGAGTCAAGTTATGGGCCCTATGATTCATAAAACCTATTAAATACTTTTTTGCTGTCATTATTTATCCTTGCTCTATAGATATAAACAAATTATTGTAATACGTAATAATTAGAATTAGATCAAAATTTCAATTTTTTGTTTTTATCTTCATAAAATTTTACTTAATAGTTTTAATTTCATATTAACCATTCAATATTAATAATAAACTAATAATAAACAAAGTACATATTTATTTTTCACTCGTAACTTGTTCATATTATTTGACTAACCCTAACCCTTCATCTTCATTTGAAATATTTGAAGTAGTTTGGAAAGATTCCGAATAATTAAGGCTGGAAAATGCTATTTAAGTTTTATTTTATATATCTTAATTTTTTTTATTAATCGACCGTTTTCAAAAGAAAAGAAATAAGAACTGGTGAATCAGAAACAATTAATTAAGATAATTTTTTTTTATGGAATATACATATCAATATTCATGGATCATACCGTTCATTCCACTTCCAGTTCCTATATTAATAGGAGCGGGACTTCTACTTTTTCCGACCGCAACTAAAAACCTTCGCCGTATGTGGGCTTTTCTGAGTATTGTATTATTAGGTATAGTTATGCTTTTTTCAGCCCATTTCCTTATTCAACAACTAAATAATAATTCGGTCTATCAATCTGTATGGTCTTGGACCATCCATAATGATTTTTCGTTAGAGTTTGGATGCTTGGTTGATCCACTTACTTCTATTATGTCAATATTAATCACTAGTGTTGGGATTATGGTTCTTATTTATAGTGACAATTATATGTCTCATGATCGAGGATATGTGAGATTTTTTGCTTATATGAGTTTTTCCAATACTTCAATGTTGGGATTAGTTACTAGTTCGAATTTAATACAAATTTATATTTTTTGGGAATTAGTTGGAATGTGTTCTTATCTCTTAATAGGTTTTTGGTTCACTCGACCCAGTGCGGCGAATGCTTGTCAAAAAGCATTTGTAACTAATCGTGTTGGGGATTTGGGGTTATTATTAGGAATTTTAGGTTTTTATTGGATAACAGGTAGTTTTGAATTTCGGGATTTGTTTGAAATATTCAATAACTCGGTTTCTAATAATGTTTATAATAATGAAGTTAATCCTTTATTTGTTACCTTATGTACTTTCCTATTATTTGCTGGCGCAGTTGCTAAATCGGCCCAATTTCCCCTTCATGTCTGGTTACCCGATGCCATGGAAGGGCCTACCCCTATTTCGGCTCTTATACATGCTGCTACGATGGTAGCAGCAGGAATTTTTCTTGTAGCTCGGCTTCTTCCTCTTTTCATAGTTATACCTTACATATTAAACCTAATATCTTTGA